TCTCTTATCCCATTCGGAAAGATATCACCTCATAATTATCTCTGGCTGTTTATGTCTCTAGCATGACCACTTGATAAAATGTGGAGGAAAGTAGGACAAATGGCCGATACTACTGGAAGGATTCCTCTTTGGATAATAGGTACTGTAGCTGGTATTCTTGTGATCGGTTTAATCGGTATTTTCTTTTATGGTTCATATTCCGGATTAGGTTCATCCCTGTAATAATTGGATGAACTGAGTTGTAGACATGAAAACATAATAACTCAACGGGATCCCCCTCGAATCAGACAAGGAAAGAGGGGGTAGGTCCCGTTGAGTTATTAATAGTCATAGTCTTTTTTTTTTTTATAAGTTCGTTGAAATTGAAGAAGTTCTATTTGCCCAATAAATTTACCTAATATTTATTTTTGTTTGTCCACTACCACTATTTACGTAATATTACGTAATAAATCTAAAACTAAAAATATGAGAAACCTATAAAAAAAAAAAAAATTCAAACTACAAATAGAAATTTTTTACGAACGGGCTCGAGAATCATTATTAATTCGACACAAGAAAGGGTTGTGGAAAATTCCGTTTCTTGTGTCAAGGACTAAGAGACGAACAATTCCCCCTAAAACCCTTTGTTCCTCTCATTTATACTTTGGTTTATATTCTCCTCTTATTTATCTTTTGTTTTGATTCTATTAAAATATAAAATATAAAACTATTGATTCATTCTATATCATACCGTTTAAGTTTGGATTCAAAAAACAAAGAAATAAAGAAGAGTTAAGTAAAACCAAATAGTCTTCTTCACAATATACTATGACCAGCAATGCGGTATAAGTAATCCCCGAAATCCGGTAGAAAAAGAATATAAACAAACAAATTCTTATTCGCAATTATATAATATAATTGCGAATAAGAATTTGTTTCGTTTTAGAACTTGATGTTGATAAATCTGCAGATCTAGAAATTCATTTCGGACAATTGAACCTTCTCAAACTGTTTCTTTTTAAGAACCAAAAAGATTTGTGCCAAAATAACGGATGCCAAGAAAAGCAAAAGACCTTGGACACGTAATGTATCCTGAAGTACTATTTCCGCATCCCCCTGACCAAATCCACCCACATTAGGATTACTCGTTAATGGTTGATCAAGTTTGATGGATTCGCCCTCTGAAACAAGAAGTTCCGGTCCTGGAGGGATAATATCAACCACTTGACGTCCATCCGATGCATCCGCTATGGTTATTTCGTACCCCCCTTTGTCTTTTCGTATGATTTTGCTTACTATACCTGCTGCTGTAGCATTATAAACATTATTGTTACTCTTGCTCCCGTCGGGATAAATCTGCCCCCTTCCCCTGTTCCCGCCTACGTATATGGGATATTTTAAGAAGTGAACATCTTTCTTAGTAGCGGGGTCCGGGGAAAGAATAGGAAAGGTGATTTCACTATATTTCTGACCAGGAACAGGACCTATCACAAGAATATTTTTTTTAGTGGGGCGATAGCTCTGAAAAGACAGATTTCCTATCTTTTCTTTAATCTCGGGCGAAATGCGGTCGGGGGGGGCTAATTCAAACCCCTCGGGTAAAATAAGAACAGCCCCTACATTCAAAGCCCCTTTTTTACCATTAGCAAGAACTTGTTTCAGTTGCAGATCATAAGGAATTCGAACAACTGCCTCAAATACAGTATCAGGAAGTACCGCTTGTGGAACCTCGATATCCACGGGTTTATTAGCTAAATGGCAATTGGCACATACAATACGGCCAGTTGCTTCTCGTGGATTTTCATAACCCTGCTGTGCAAAAATGGGATATGCATTTGAAAGGGGTGCCTGGGTTATTATATATATCATGAGCGATACGGAAATGGATCGAGTAATCTCTTTCTTTATCCAAGTCCAAGAAAAGGTATTTTTAGTTTGCATGGTCCAATCATTGATCCCGAAAATTTCTACAATAAAATTAGGTAGGTCGCTAGTATAGTTCCCTATCTATAATTTTGCTATTTACTTAAATCTTAAATAATTTTAATGGAATATTGGAGGAATCCCTTGGATGGGTAGAAAGAATAAGTACAATTTTGAATGTTTTCCTTATGTACAAAGTAACAAGTAGTATAATTGGATCGTTCGATCATTTTTCAGTCATTCATTGAATGATAAATCACTACAAGTGAAGGAGATACACGATTTAAATAACGAAAGATCCAATATTTAAAAATTGTATCTAAAATGACTGGAAAAGTAGAAACAAGACCGGATATAATTTGCTCATTATGAGCAAATCCAAAATCTTTGTAGACAGAGCCAATCATTAATTCCCAACCGTGGGGCGAATGGAATCCTATACATAAATCAGTTAATAAAAGAATAGAAAAGGATTTTATTGTGTCGCTTAAGTTATATAGGAATTCTTGAACCCAAGAGTTAAGAATAACGAGTTCTTCATTACCTAGAATAGAATAACCACTTAGAATAACGAAACAGATTATATTTGTCGAGAAGTGTAAAATTGTATGGATGCGATCCTCGTTGTGCATCTTGATCAATTGGATCGTTTCTTTGTAGATTTCGATGTGAGGTTTTTGTAAATGTGTTTCCGGGTATTCCTTTATCATTTCGTCCAAACGTAGGAGTTCCTCTAAGTCTATGAATTTTTTTAGAATACTCTTTTCTTGAATATCATTTAAAAAAATTTCGGATTTCCTAGTATTCCACCAATTAGTAACCCAAGATTCCATACTTTTATTAAATGAGAAAGAGATACACCAAGGCAAAAATACTATAGATCCAAGATATAGAAGGGAAATTAATACTTTCTTTTTTACCATTTTTTCGTCTGTGAATTTTTTTATTTTTAATGAACGCACCCCATTCGTCGACTCTATACGATGCTGATATTTCTATCAAGCATAAATTCTATTACAAGTCATCGAGCCCATGAATCTATTTCCGGTTTTTTTTTTATGATTCAGTATTTTAGTCCTTGAATTTAGAAAGAATACAGAAATAGAATAAGAAAAAACCCACTTCAAATTAATAGTAGTCAGATTTCAAGACGAAAGAACTCCCGTTTTATCAAAATTTTAAATATTTCAAAAAAAAAATACTTTACTTTATTATGATTATGAAATATTTTGTTTTGATATATGATGAATCTATTATTTTAATTTGTTACTTTTTTTGTTACTGAATTGAGTTAAATGAATTTACATACGTATAAAATAATTGTGGACACAAAAAATTTAGTTTTAGAATTGTTTCGTATACGTTTGCTTTGGCTCGAATAAGCATTCTGACGAAACTTAAGTTAAGAGTTAAGTTATGCTATATAAAAAAAAAAAAAAAGAGGATTCTTTACTTTACTTTTTTCTCTCTTGAAAAGTATTCATTCTTCAGTTCCTTTTTCTTTTTTCAAAATACTTCAATTGGTACACGCAAGAAATAGGCCAATTCAGCAGCTTTTTGCTCAATTTCTCGTGGAGTCAAATTCTCATCAGTACGAGTCAAGGGAATGGCCCCCTGTCCTTTGATTTCCATATAAAGGACACGACGGGCATAAATACCCTCTTTAATTTCGATTCTGATGGACTGAATGTCTTTCATAAGAAATCGGAGGAATATGCGACGATTTTTTCCAGGGAATCCCCAACGAAAAATACACACTACGCCCTCTTTTATATCGAATCGATCATAACCACTACCCACATTCCACGAAATTGTGCACCACAAATAGGAACTAATAAAAAGACCCGCGATCCCATAAAAAGACATCACGATCCCTTGTGGAAAAAAAATTATTTGCTGAGAAGGAAATAAAGATATAAAATTCCTACCAAAATAACTGGACGTTCCAACCAATAAAAACCCTAATGAACCTAAAAAAAGAATAAAGGCCCAGCAGAAATTACTTGTTTTTCGGGACCCCGCGATAAGTTCTATCCATATACGTTCTGATCGCCAACTCATACTATACCTAGACCTAGTTGCATTTTATTGGAATTGGTAGAATAACAAAAATAATTTTTTTTTTTACTTTTTTTTGTTGCCGAAGTAACTCTCATCAACCAGCACTATTATGATGTGAACCTTGAGGGGTAATTCATCGAATTTCTTAGATCCAAACTAAAATAATAACATCCCTTTCATATGATTTACCATATGATTTCCTAATACATATAGATTTCCATTTCATAAATTCCCCCGATTCCGATCTATTTGAAAATAGTTATAATTCATTTACCCATATATAATATTTACACATACATAAAAGCTTATGCCCAAAGGAAGTCGCATGTTATACCATATTCTACTAAATATATAGCCGTGTTATGATCCAAGTAAGTCTTGAAAAAAAAAATAGATAAGATTTGTCCTTAGCGTATCTAAAAAATTTTGTTTTTTTGAACATAAAGAAATAAAGAAGCCATTGCAAGTGCCGGAAATACTAAGCCCACTAAAGGCACAAAAATTGAGGGGAAGCTGTTGAGAGTTATCATAGAATGGGTACCTCGATTTAATATTTGTACCTGTTATTTATTGTTATCGTTTTATATTAATATTTTAACCTTATCCTTATATTGTTATAAAGATATCTTATAATTCATATATAATTGTTATATTATACTAAGTATACCTAAGTGAGTATATATATACTTAATAGTGAATATATAAGTATATGTTTTAATAAATATATATTTATTAATAAAATACAATAAATATGTAAATAAATGGACCTATTCATCTTTCTACATGTTTCTACATGAAATATATGTATGATAATCCACCCTTTATATTATTCATCTTATTATCTTGTTCTTATCTTATAAATTTAATAAAATTTACTAAAGAAAGGGTTTCTTACAAATTTATAGAGAATTCGTTATAATAATTGAACCCCCAAAAAGGATTCTTAGTGGGGTATGATTTTCGGGAGATATAGAAAGATGCAAGACCTTGTTAACTAATTTCACGGAAGAAAGAGAAAGAATTCCCTCTTTTATTTT